TAGGGATGACAGGATTTGAACCCGTGACATTTTGTACCCAAAACAAACGCGCTACCAAACTGCGCTACATCCCTTTCAATTGGTCTACAGTGTCATTGTAGAGAATCCCTGCCTTGTTTTCCACATCTTTATTTCCTACATTGATATACACAAACTATCTTATCATTTCTTCCTTCTTCCTTTTGGTCTCATATATCATATAACAAACATATAATATGGTAAAAGACTTATATAAAGTATGAAATAAATATGAAATCTACCACAAAAAATTAATATTTTTTAGGAATTTAAGGCGGAAATGGACGTATTTTTTTCTTTAAATAAATATCTATTTTGTACATTTCAATTTGAATTAGGAACTCCGCGTACAAGTGGTAAGTCATTAACTACATATACACATCCGGTCATATATGTATTACCATTAGGTATTACAAATTACAATAAAATTACAATAACGAATACAGAAAGAGGAGTTTTTAAAATGCGAGATCTAAAAACATATCTCTCCGTGGCACCGGTAGTAAGTACTCTATGGTTCGGGGCTTTAGCAGGTTTATTGATAGAGATCAATCGTTTTTTTCCGGATGCGTTGATATTCCCCTTTTTTTCATTCTAGCTATTGATATGGGAAGGGGGAAGAAGATTAGAGATACAATCAAATATCTGTAACTAATCCCTACCCCTCCCTTCTTTTTTTCTTTGTTTTTTCTTTTTTTACTTATTCTTTCTAAAAAAAAAAAAACAAAGAAAAAGCGGTTTCACCCTCAGTGAAACTATGAACTCGGGCTCAGGCTCAAATTAAATTAATAATAGAACGGAAATGCGGTGGTTGGGGCAACAATATCATACAAGATACTTAACTGAAAATGAAATACTGTACGGCAATTAAAAATTAGAAATATAGTTAGAAATCATTATATTACTTATTATTTATTACTATATTGATTGCAACAAAATATTTCTTTCATAATTTTATTTCGAGTTACCTGCTTCTATTTTTGTGTCCTTTCTTCTTCCTTGCTTCGGGTCGGAAAATTAAAGAATTGAGTGAATCAAAAACCAAAGGAGGTTCATGGCTAAGGGTAAAGATGTCCGAGTAACGGTTATTTTGGAATGTACCAGTTGTGTTCGAAATCGTGTTAATAAGGAATCAATGGGCATTTCCAGATATATTACTCAAAAGAATCGACACAATACGCCTAGTCGATTGGAATTGAGAAAATTCTGTCCCTGTTGTTACAAACATACGATTCATGGGGAGATAAAGAAATAGATCGAACCGATCGCTCGTGTGTCAGTCTTCCAAGGAAGATGAAAAATTACATATTATATATAACAATATATATATATAATTTATTTAAATTTTTTTTTTTATTTATTTAAATAGAAACAAATAAATATAAACAAACCAAATCCTATTTCAATCGGATCAAAGATGATGTAGAATTAAGAAATAGGATTGGGATTTTCAGGATAAGGAATAAACAAACCATGGATAAATCCAAGCGAATCTTTCTTAAATCTAAGCGATCTTTTCGTAGGCGTTTGCCTCCGATCCAATCGGGGGATCGAATTGATTATAGAAACATGAGTTTAATTAGTCGATTTATTAGCGAACAAGGAAAAATATTATCTAGACGGGTGAATAGATTGACCTTAAAACAACAACGATTAATTACTATTGCTATAAAACAAGCTCGTATTTTATCTCCGTTACCTTTTCTTAATAATGAGAAACAATTTGAAAGAAGCGAGTCAACCGCTAGAGCTGCTGGTCTTAGAACCAGAAAAAAAATAGGTTGACTCTTCAATTGAATTGAATCAAAATAAAATTCCAATCCAAACTCAAATGCGGATTGACGTTTTTTTTTTTGTTCGAAAAATCGTAAAATCGAAATGTCCTGTCGTAAGAAAAAAAATGGGAGAAGAGGAATAAATATTTTTTATTTAACGTCTTTCTTCATTTTGATGACTTTATCATATTTTATCATACTAATTTCTACTCTACCTTCCCAGAGTTCATTCTCCAGGGAACTCCATTTAAACTATTCCAACGGATTCCTTCCAATCTCTTTATTTTATGATCTCATTGGAAATCATATAAAGACAACTCTTATTTAATATAGCTATTTGTGCAAGTATTTTACGATTAAGAAGTAACTGTCTCTTGTACAGATTGTGTATAAATTTACTATAACTGAAGTATACTTTATTCTCGCGAATTACTGCATTTATCCGAGTGATCCACAACCGACGAAAATCTCTCTTTTGTCTACCTCTATCCCGATGAGCCGAAACCAAAGCTCTTATTTTCTGTTGAGTAATAGTACGAGTAAGTCTTGAATGAGCCCCTCGAAAGGTTGATGCAAATAAACGAATTTTTGTTCTACGTCTTCGAGCTATATACCCTCGTTTAATTCTGGTCATTGAATAAATGAAACTTTGATGAATAACTAATCGATTTCCTTTCTTTCAGTTATTCCCTTCCCGTATCCTAGTCTATTAATAACAAAACGGATTCTTCCAATGTATAAAATTTGAATTCCAATGGCTTTTGCTACTATAACCTTCCCGACCACGATTTTTTTTTTTTTTTTCTAGGTGAAATGCCTAGAAAAAATTGTATTGATATTAGGTATCAAAAACACATAAAAGTAGTAAATATAAATGGATATAGTGGGTTCCATCGTTTCTATGGTTACTTCTTAAACGGTGAGGTCCTCTCTATACACCGGAGCCCTTCTTTCATTTAATCAATGTTATTGTTAACTTGTACAGTTCACACTCTTTGGCTCTACCCATAATTATCCAGTACGAGGTCTTTCACAATGAGATCTACTTATACAGTAACGGTATTTAATTATGAAGATTAGCTGAGTAGCTGACCCTGTTAGTCCGTTCTTGCAAGAGTAAGGCATAATTTTTCTGCTTTTTAAAATAGTATTTCCCCTGCTTAATGGATATCATTTGCTATCAATGGAGAATTCTTTCTCATCTTAAATTTAAAACGGAGTTGATTGGATTTGCACCAACGGAAACCATACATTTGATACCACAATAGAAGGATAGATCTTTTTGATTTTTAGATATTGAATGGAGTTCTTCCATTCTAGTCTATTCACTGGTACTGATCGTTGATACTGGATCAATTGTTTTCTTTCTTTTGTCCTAGCCCATGATCTGAACGAGTCGCACATACACCCTAGTACATGTTCCTCGTCGCTGAGGACATCCCCCAAGAGCGGGGGATTTCGTGACATTTCTGATTGGCTGTCTTGTGTTTCTAATAAGTTGTTTAATAGTTGGCATATTGAATCATATACATAATGGGCTGGTTTAGATCGATCTTAACCGGATGATTATGAATTATTTTATTTCTATATTAATAGATTAATGAATAGAATATTAAATCCGGTAAGAAGATAAAATCTCAAATCACCAATTCGTCTGAAATTTTTGTTATTTTTTCTTTTTTATTCAGTCGCTACAAGATCAACAATTCCATGAGCTTGGGCTTCTGTTGCTGACATAAAAACATCTCTTTCCATATCTTCGGATACAACCCATAAGGGTTTGCCTGTCCTTTGTACATAAACCCTTGTGACGGTTTCGCGCAGCTTCAAAAGTTCTTCCGCTTCCAAGATAAATTCTCCCGTCTGTGCCTCATAAAAAGAACTAGCAGGTTGATGGATCATTACCCTGATGATATAACATAATAAATGTTTATTCTATCTCGCATGATGATAAGGTGAAGAGATAAAGAATAATAAAATATATAATTGAACAACCGTACAGGCATCTTTTACGCATTGCATACGGCTCTATAATGGAATTCGTTTTTACCTTACTTAAATATCACTTAAATATCAAATAAATTAAATATAGGGTCTATCAGACTCGGGTTGGTAAATGATCCAATAACCACCCTTCTTTTTGTTTTTGGAGTAGTTCAAAAATACTATGATGGCTCCGTTGCTTTATATATTTATTTCGTCTGTTATTTAGCAATCCCAAAGTTTCTTTTTTTTTTTTTTTCAAATAAAAAAACAAGATTTTTTTTATTTTCATATTCTTTCATAACCTAAATATTGTTAAGAGCCTCCCGGCGTGAAAACAAAAAAGTTTGTGACGCTGAAATAGGCCTCCCGATAGATTAGATAAAATCGGAAATACCTTTTATCTCATACTACTCTTTCGATACATAATTTAAGGGTTAAAAAAATTTATCATATCGAATTCGAAGTGCCATGCTATTATTACTTAATATTCATATTTCATATAGCGCGAAGGCATAGTCTTCTTTTTTCTCTCAAATCAAATAAAAAACTCATTGGCGCCAAGCGTGAGGGAATGCTAGACGTTTGGTAATTTCTCCTCCGACCAGAATAAAAGATCCCATTGAAGCGGCTAATCCCATGCATATTGTCTGTATATCTGGTCGCACAAATTGCATAGTATCATAAATAGCTACTCCGGGTATTACCCATCCGCCAGGAGAATTTATAAACAAATATAGATCTTTGGTATCATCCTCTATACTGAGATATACCATAAGACCAATAAGTTGATTCGAGATCTCGCTATCAACCCCTTGGCCTAAAAAAAGTAATCGTTCTCGATAAAGTCGGTTGATTGGGATAAAGTTGTATCCCTTAGAAACCGTACATGCACCTTTTGATGCATACGGTTCAACAAAAATAACGAAAAAAAAAAAAGAATCAATGTGTAGATGTAGATTCTAGCGCTTTCTTTTATTTTTTTTTTTTTTCATACCAGGCTTTTAACTTATAAAAAGGGGCTTTTCTTTCATTTTTCAAAAAAGATGGGTTTTGGCCTGTTTTGTTTATCTATAAAAAAAAATTACTAAATTTATCTAACTAACTTTTCATTGATGTATTGTTTCATCGAGATACAATCTCAATCGCGATGTAATTTTCTTGTTCCTGAATGGGCTTCTTCAATTTTTTTAGGTTTATGCTCTACTCCGAGTAAAGATCCGCCCGATTTGGATTTGCACATATATGACAAATGCCCCAATACTACGTCCTTTTGCTACGACTTCCTTTTTACAATTTATTTCATGTCTTACAACAGATATTCAATGCATTCATCATATTACTCGATTGATTAACAGTTTGAGATCACTTCTATTATAAATATATAAAGAAATAGAATATGATAGAAATAGTAATCATAAATAGATTTTTTACCGGTTTTTTTCTAAACGGAGCCTGGATACTTCATTTTATTGGCCTAACCAAGATAACCATAAATTATTCTAATTGATAATATTAATCTGTATACCCTCCCGAAAAAATGGATCTAATTGAACTTCACGCTCCAAATTTTTGATAATTCAATCAATCTTTCTTGGGCGAAGGGGAGGATATCTCGATCGGGGAAGAGAATGGGGAAATACCATATGACCCAATATATCTGACAAGTCGCACTATACGTCAATCCACAATGCATCTTCCTCTCCAGGACTTCGAAAAGGTACTCTTGGAACACCAATAGGCATTAAATAAAAGAAAAATTAAGTACTATATCTCACTTTGATGTGAAAGCGTAACAATGGATTTAGTGTCCTACTAATATTGGCCTTTATCATATTTTATCCATAGATTGACTAAGTTTATAAAAAAAGATAAAGATAAAGAAGACAAAATGAATAAAGGAAAATTATTACAAATAAGTCCTTTGAATGATGAACAAATATATATATGCATTCACTCATATAAAATGGTATCAACTCCCCTACCATTGCGTATTGGTACTTATCGGGTGTAGAATAGATCTGCTTCTTTTTGTTCCTACGAACAAAATAGTTTCATTATTACTAAAAGTAATTGAAAAGAATCAAACAAATCAAACAAATATTAATTCTTTCCCCAAGATAATCCACTAAAAAGAGGGTCCACAGCATAGTTTTTTCCAATGCAATAAAGTTACATTGTGTCTATTTTTCATTGATAAAGGGGTATTTCCATGGGTTTGCCTTGGTATCGTGTTCATACCGTCGTATTGAATGATCCCGGTCGTTTGATTTCTGTCCATATAATGCATACAGCTCTGGTTGCTGGTTGGGCCGGTTCGATGGCTCTATACGAATTAGCAGTTTTTGATCCTTCTGATCCTGTTCTTGATCCAATGTGGAGACAGGGTATGTTCGTTATACCCTTCATGACTCGTTTAGGAATAACCAATTCATGGGGCGGTTGGAGTATCACAGGGGGTACTGTAACGAATCCGGGTATTTGGAGTTACGAAGGTGTGGCCGGGGCACATATTGTGTTTTCGGGCTTGTGCTTTTTGGCAGCTATCTGGCATTGGGTGTATTGGGATCTAGAAATATTTACTGATGAACGTACAGGAAAACCCTCTTTGGATTTGCCTAAGATCTTTGGAATTCATTTATTTCTATCAGGGGTGGCTTGCTTTGGTTTTGGTGCATTTCATGTAACAGGATTGTATGGTCCTGGAATATGGGTGTCCGATCCTTATGGACTAACTGGAAGGGTACAATCCGTAAATCCAGCGTGGGGTGTGGAGGGTTTTGATCCTTTTGTTCCGGGAGGAATAGCCTCTCATCATATTGCAGCAGGGACCTTGGGCATATTGGCGGGTCTATTCCATCTTAGTGTACGTCCACCTCAACGCCTATACAAAGGATTACGTATGGGAAATATTGAAACCGTCCTTTCCAGTAGTATTGCTGCTGTCTTTTTTGCCGCTTTTGTAGTTGCTGGAACTATGTGGTATGGTTCAGCAACTACCCCGATTGAATTATTTGGTCCCACTCGTTATCAATGGGATCAAGGATACTTCCAACAAGAAATATATCGAAGAATTGGTGCTGGGTTGGCTGAAAATCAAAGTTTATCTGAAGCTTGGTCTAAAATTCCCGAAAAACTAGCTTTTTATGATTACATCGGCAATAATCCGGCAAAGGGGGGGTTATTCAGAGCGGGCTCAATGGACAACGGGGATGGAATAGCTGTTGGGTGGTTAGGACATCCTATCTTTAGAGATAAAGAGGGGCGCGAACTTTTTGTACGTCGTATGCCTACTTTTTTTGAAACATTTCCGGTTGTTTTGGTAGACGGAGACGGAATTGTTAGAGCCGATGTTCCTTTTAGAAGGGCGGAATCTAAATATAGTGTCGAACAAGTAGGTGTAACTGTCGAGTTCTATGGCGGCGAACTCAACGGAGTCAGTTATAGCGATCCCGCTACTGTGAAAAAATATGCTAGACGTGCTCAATTGGGTGAGATTTTTGAATTAGATCGTGCTACTTTGAAATCCGATGGTGTTTTTCGTAGCAGTCCACGGGGTTGGTTTACTTTTGGACATGCTTCGTTTGCTTTGCTCTTCTTCTTCGGACACATTTGGCATGGTGCTAGAACCTTGTTTCGAGATGTTTTTGCTGGTATTGATCCAGATTTAGATGCTCAAGTGGAATTTGGAGCATTCCAAAAACTTGGAGATCCAACTACAAGAAGACAAGTAGTCTGATACAATATGCTTTGTTACTTGTTACTTTTCATTTTTATTTTCTTTTTGTGATTTTTAGATGGGGTACCAGATAAATCTTGATTTGAATCACTGCCTTTTCTTTGACTCTTGTTCTTTATTTATCCGGGAGACGATCCCAAATAAACAGGTATGGAAGCTATAATTGTAAACCACGATCGAATCTATGGAAGCATTGGTTTATACATTCCTTTTAGTCTCAACTCTAGGAATAATTTTTTTCGCTATCTTTTTTCGAGACCCGCCTAAAGTTCCAACTAAAAAGTAAAAAGGTGAAATGATTTGTCATTATCTGAATTGAAGTACGGATCCTCCCAATATTGGGAGGATCCGTACTTCAACTAGTCCCCGTGTTCCTCGAATGGATCTCTTAGTTGTTGAGAGGGTTGCCCAAAAGCAGTATATAAGGCGTACCCAGTAAAACTTACAAGTAAACCAGATAAAAAGATGGCAACTAGGGTTGCTGTTTCCATGATTATATAGTTTTAAGACATTATAAAGTTTTAAGACCACAATGGATCTATGATAAGATCATTTATTTACAACGGAATGGTATACAAAGTCAACAGATCTTACTGAATATAAAATATTATGGCTACACAAACCGTTGAAGGTAGTTCTAGATCTGGCCGCCCAAAACGAACTAATGCGGGGAGTTTATTGAAACCATTGAATTCAGAATATGGTAAAGTAGCTCCTGGGTGGGGAACTACTCCTTTGATGGGTCTCGCAATGGCTCTATTCGCGATATTCCTATCTATTATTTTGGAGATTTATAATTCTTCCATTTTACTGGATGGAATTTCAATGAATTAGATTCCCAAGAACCATTAACTGGCTTTTTCAATACAAAGTGAAGCGTTTAGGTTTCTGATTTTTATCCCATTCTATTTTGGTAGTTTGACCGTGGAATTTCTTTGTTTCTGTATTTCCGGAATATGAGTGTGTGACTTGGTATAAATGATCCTATGGATAGTACAGAGAATGGGTCTGTCATCTTGATAGAGATGGTTTTACTTCGTCGGATATTCATTCTAGTATCTGGAGCACGGAATATATGAAATAGATTACTATTAGAACTATGATTCATACTTAATAGTCAGACCTCGTGTCCGGACTTCAAAAAATTTTTTCAAAGAGTTAGAAGTTATAAATAGAAATATTTTGATTCTTTCAAACTTTCGTTTATGCTTATTTTGATCAAAGGACAAAACAAAGGTTTCTTTGGTTTGGATTTTTAGTCATTATATCTATTCATTGAATAAGTGATGATCCAATGGTTCTTACTCAGGGAATTTTGGGACTTAGACTTAGTTTGAAAGGGTTTTATTGAATCATCGTGGTTTTAGTATGAATCTGAGGTTTTAATCAATTCATAGGGTCTTAACAAGAGAATTCCTATCAATAATAAAGAAAACAGCAGTAAAGCCGCATTACACATAAATAACACCAAAGAAAATAGGTAAATAGAAGATTCAAGAGGCCTATAACGATCAATATATAGACGAATGAGCCGACTTGATTTTTTGGCATTATAACCACAAAGAAGAGCTTTCGGATTTTTATTCTTTAGTATCTTCAAAAAAAAAAATTGAATCATAAATCATAGAATTAAAAAATTTCAAACTTTATATTACACACATCCGTTAGAACTAGTATTTGGGTGTTTCTGTTTGAGCCGTACGAGATGAAATTTTCATATACGGTTCTCCGGGGGGGTCCCCTTGATTTACCTATCTCAATAAAATCTATGATTGGTTCGAAGAACGTCTTGAGATTCAGGCAATTGCCGATGATATAACTAGTAAATATGTTCCTCCTCACGTCAACATATTTTATTGTCTAGGGGGAATTACGCTTACTTGTTTTTTAGTACAAGTAGCTACCGGGTTTGCTATGACTTTTTATTATCGTCCGACCGTTACGGAGGCCTTTGCTTCTGTTCAATATATAATGACTGAAGCTAATTTTGGTTGGTTAATCCGATCAGTTCATCGATGGTCGGCAAGTATGATGGTCCTAATGATGATCCTGCACGTATTTCGCGTGTATCTCACCGGCGGCTTTAAAAAACCTCGTGAATTGACTTGGGTTACAGGTGTGGTTTTGGGTGTATTGACCGCATCTTTTGGTGTAACTGGTTATTCCTTACCTCGGGACCAAATTGGTTATTGGGCAGTAAAAATTGTAACAGGCGTACCAGACGCTATTCCTGTAATAGGCTCGCCTCTGGTAGAGTTATTACGCGGAAGTGCTAGTGTAGGACAATCCACTTTGACTCGTTTTTATAGTTTACACACTTTTGTATTACCTCTTCTTACCGCCGTATTTATGTTAATGCACTTCCCAATGATACGTAAGCAAGGTATTTCTGGTCCTTTATAAAGAATATATACCATCTTGTAATCAATCATCTATCACTTGGGGTAGGAACACTAGTATTTCATTGCTACAAATATGGATTATT